AAAAAAGACTATTAATTCTGCAACAAACCCACTCATACCCGGTAACGCAAGAGAAGCCATCGATAAGATACTGAACATCGTGAATATTTTTGGCATTGGGATAGCGATTCCGCCCATTTCGTCGAGATAAACAAGACGTATTCTATCATAACTTGTTCCTGCTAAGAAAAAAAGCGCAGCGCCAATAAATCCATGAGAGATTATTTGGAAAATGGCTCCGTTGAGTCCCATATCGGTTAGAGAGCCAATTCCTATAATTATGAAACCCATATGAGATACAGAAGAATAGGCTATTCTTTTTTTCAAATTACGTTGACCTGGAGATGTTAAAGCTGCATAAATTATTTGTATTGTACCTACTATCAGCAACCAGGGAGAAAATATAGAATGAGCGCGAGGTAATAATTCCATATTGATCCGAATCAACCCATACGCTCCCATTTTTAATAAGATTCCGGCTAGAAGCATACAAGTACTGTAATGTGCTTCTCCATGAGTGTCTGGTAACCATGTATGGAGGGGTATAATCGGCGATTTGACAGCAAAAGCAATAAGAAATACAATATAGAATATTATTTCTAATGCTACAGGATACGATTGATTCAATGATGTTTCAAAATTTAATGTTGGTTCATTGGAACCATATAAACCGATACCCAAAACGCCTACTAAGAGAAAAATGGAACCCCCGGCAGTGTACAAAATAAATTTTGTAGCCGCGTACAGGCGTTTCTTTCCTCCCCACATGGATAAAAGTAGATAAACAGGAATTAATTCTAATTCCCACATGATAAAAAAAAGTAAAAGGTCTTGAGAAGAAAATGATCCTATTTGACCGCTGTACATCGCTAACATCAAGAAATAGAATAAACGGGAATCTCGAGTAACTGGCCGAGCCGCTAAAGTAGCTAAAGTGGTGATAAATCCCGTCAGTAAAATGGGTCCTATAGAAAGTCCGTCTATTCCTAATCTCCAGTAAAAATCAAAAAAATTTATCCATTTATAATCCTCCGCCAGTTGGACTAATGAATCGTCCAATTGAAAATGATAACCGAATACGTATGCCGTCAGAAGAAGTTCTAATATACATATACATATTGTATACCATCTAATTATCTTATTTCCCCTATAAGGGAGAAGGAAAATTAAGGAACCCGCGAATATCGGCAAAACTACAATTATTGTTAACCAAGGAAAATAATTCGTGGTAAAGACAAGATACACTTAGACCAGAAAACCCGTACTCAAAAAAAAGCGCAAAATATATTATTTTGAGCAAGGGTTTTATCGGCAAAAAAAAAAAAAAGAAAATAGATTTGTAAAGGATTTTCTGGAATGTATCAATAAGCTAGACCCATGCTGCGAGTTGTTTCATGCCATAAATAAACCCGCACACTCAAGAAATCTGTTGGGCAGGCGGATTCGCATCTTTTACAACCGACACAGTCTTCCGTTCTTGGAGCAGAAGCGATTTGTTTAGCTTTACATCCATCCCAAGGTATCATTTCTAATACATCTGTAGGACAAGCCCGAACACATTGAGTACACCCTATACATGTATCATAAATCTTTACTGAATGTGACATTTGATCTATAAATTTTTAAACATCATAAAATTTCGATCTAGTAGATTTGTAAATGAATCATAGTTACCAGATGAATCAATGATTTACCAGAATTTTTCGAATTAATCTATTTCTGGATCGGTTCATGAGAGGGGGCCAAGATACTTTGATTTCTTCTGTTTTCGCAAATATGAGCATAGTCATACATTACGTATTATACATGCCAATCAAAAAATTGATGAATATTAGAATTTCCGGAATTAATACTATTTATTACAACTACTTATTCAACAAATTCGATTGATTGATACGAATTGATTTTTTATTACGATAAATTGACGAAACAATAGCCAGTCCGATAGCTGCTTCAGCGGCTGCAATAGCTATAACAAAAATGGAGAAAATGTCTCCTATTAATTGGCGACTATCAAAAAAATCAGAAAATGTTATGAAATTTAGATTAACTGCATTCAGTATAAGTTCAAGACACATAAGGGCTCTAACCATATTTCGGCTCGTGATCAACCCATAGATACCGATAGAAAATAAATAGGCACTCAAAACAAGTACATGCTCGAGCATCATTGACCGACTCCTTATTAATCTTGATTCATTTCAATATGAACAACAATTTAATTTAACCGATTCAATTGACTAGTGTATCCAGGAACAACCTTTAATTTAAATAGAATTGAAGGGAAATAAATGGATATGATAACACAGAACAAAGTTAGTTTGATTTTGAGTACGAGTTTTAACGATTTATTACTGCCGAGCTACAGCAATTGCACCTATCAAAGCAACTAAAAGAATTATTGAAATAAGCTCAAACGGAAGAAAAAAATCGGTTGATAAATGAATCCCAATTTGTTGACTATTACTTATCAAATCTTGCTCTATAATCTGGTTTGATCTTGTAGTCCAAATAATCCCATACCATGACGTATCTGAAATAGTAGTCATTAGTGAAACAAAAATACTTGTACAAACTATTGAAGTAACCCCATTCCCAATATTCCAAAGATGAAAATCTTCGGAATATTGGGAACCCTTCATAAACATTACAGCAAATATGATTAAAATGTTTATAGCTCCCACGTAAATAAGGAGCTGCGCAGCAGCTACAAAATGGGAGTTTGATGAAATATAAAATAAGGATATACAAACAAGAACCAATCCCAACGAAAAGGCAGAATAAATTGGATTAGTAAGTAATACTACCCCCAGACCTCCTAATATAAGACCCGAGCCCAGAAAGACTAACAGAAAATCGTGTATTGGTCCGGGTAAATCCATTCTATGTAAAATAAGAAATAAATAAATTGAAATGTTTCATGACCTTATTGACTTGATCAGGAAAAAGAAAGTTAAGTTACCCCATTTTTCTTCCTAATTGAAGTAAATTCTAATGGGTGTGGATTGCTGCAGGTACAATTATTCAGACAACCCCGCCCTTTATCCGATATCCGAAATGGCAGCTCGAAAAACTATATTCTATATTTCTTTTGGAATATGACTAGATTTTCAATCCAAATTAAGCCTGGATTCTCGCCAATTAACGAATAGTTGGGATTTGGATTGTAGTTATTTTATTGACAAAAAAAAAGAAAAAACTCATCCTCAAACCGGAGCCTTGGTAATTGGAAATTATTCTTGAATCAAAGGAGTTATCCATTTTTTATTTGAGGCGAATTCAAAACGGTTCGAATTGTGTAATCGTCAATTACTGGCATTGGTAAACGACCCAAAGCAATTTGATTATAATTCAATTCATGCCGATCATAAGTAGAAAGTTCATATTCTTCAGTCATTGATAAACAGTTTGTTGGACAATACTCAACACAATTACCACAAAATATACAGATTCCGAAATCAATACTGTAATTAAGCAACCGTTTCTTTCGAATATCTGTTTCCAATTTCCAATCGACAACAGGTAAATCTATAGGACATACACGAACACATACTTCGCAAGCAATGCATTTATCAAATTCAAAGTGGATTCGGCCGCGGAAACGCTCCGATGTGATCAATTTTTCATAAGGATATTGGATAGTTACAGGTAAATGATTTGTGTGGGATAAGGTAATCATGAAACTTTGACCAATGTATCTTGCGGCTCGTACTGTTTGTTGACCATAATTCATGAACCCGGTTACCATAGGGAACATATCGTGAATATCTATGAATAATAATTTTATATCTGTTTCTTTCTCTTGTTTGAAACAAGTTGCGAATTCTAGAATAGTGTATTTACAATGAAAGAAGTTGGAAAGAGGTTGTTAATAATAAATTCCCTAGAGAAATAGGTAAAAGAAATTTCCATCCAAAATTTAATAATTGATCCATTCTCAATCTAGGTAAAGTCCATCTTGTTGCGATAGGAATGAACAAGAACAAATAAGTTTTCATTAATGTAATAAAGATACCAATTGTCATTCCAAAAACTCCGCCTATTTTATTTATCTCAAAAAGTGTAGGGGCGAGTATATAGGGAATAGAAAAATTCCAGCCGCCCAAGTAAAGAATGGTTACAAAAAAAGAAGAAACTAGTAGATTTAGATAGGAAGCAACATAAAATAAACCAAACTTGATACCTGAATATTCAGTTTGATAACCCGCTACTAATTCTTCTTCCGCTTCTGGTAAATCAAAAGGCAATCTCTCACATTCTGCTAGGGAGGAAATTAGAAAAATGAAAAACCCTATAGGTTGACGCCACAAATTCCAACCCCAAAAACCATATTTTGACTGTGCCTCAACTATATCAACTGTACTTGAACTGTTAGATAATCATAGTCGATGATAACATCACTATTTGCATCGCTATTACAGAACCGTACATGAGATTTTCACCTCATACGGCTCCTCGAGAATCGCAAATAAATCTAAGGACCGAACCCATTTATTTTGATATGTTTATGTTTGTAGGATGGATAGAGTCAAAATCTATCAAAAGGTCCCAATTAGACCACCGGAATTCTGTCCGTTAGACTAAAAAAAGTACTTCTGAATTGATCTCATCCCTTCTTAAATTTAATAATTTAAATTAAATGTTTCTTTTTTGAGTAATAACTTAATCCTTCAATAAAATACTCTTACTCTTTGCAGTAGCGCTATTTCGACCTGTTGTTTTCGATTACGAAAAAGAATTCGACATTACATTAATTCATGAATTATGATAAGAATTCAATCTATATATATTTTCATTTCTATTCTTTTTTCTCAAAGGGGATTTCAAAAAAAAAAAGGATTATTTCGTTTCGGTTAGTTATTTTTTTAATAGGTGGATAGGACATACTCTGGGCCGGAATCCTGGGAAGTACTGCCTGATCATTTCTACCAACTTAAAGCCCCATTAGTATTCCTTGTTATGTAAAAATAAAAATGTCTCATTTACACAATCTCCATTACTAACCCTTTGTGTACCTTGGTTTTCCTAACCATCCACTTATTCTTGCTCAACCCCCTGTTATGGTATATGCTAATACATCTAAACGGTAGTAAAAATTCCATACAGTGGATTTTTTGAACCCGCTTCAAGCCGTGATGAGCAATCAACGAATCCGGGGATAAATAGTCTTTATTGTTTATGTTTTATTCTGCTTAACCCTTGTACATAGGAAATGAGACTCAATCTTTTTACTGCAAATTGATAAGCTGTTTTCTTTCACTCATATAACTTCTGATTTAGTTCATCAATCCGAATGCTGAACAAAAAAACAGATATATATTCAATTCATTCAACTTATTTCCTAGAAAGATAAGAAAGGAAATAGGGAAAGATTTATGTCTTAACGAGTCGCACGTAGAGAGATTGATAACACACATAGAGTTAATGGTATTTCATAACTAATCGATTGAGCAGCGGCTCGTAAACCACCTAAAAAGGAATATTTATTATTTGATCCATATCCGGACATAAGAAGTCCAATGGGAGCAATACTTGAAATAGCGATCCATAAAAAAACGCTAATATTGAGATCGGCTAGAATAAGGCGATAACTAAAAGGAATTACCGAATAACTTAGTAGAATTGATATGACTGCTATGGATGGCCCGATACTAAATAAACGAGTATCTCCTCTAGATGGAAGAAGATTTTCTTTGAAAAGTAATTTTGTCCCATCTGCTAGAGCTTGGAGAATTCCTAAAGGACCGGCGTATTCAGGTCCAATACGTTGTTGTATCCCTGCGGAAATTTCTCTTTCTAACCATACAATTACTAGTACACCTATTGTGATTCCGAATACAAGAATCAAAATAGGGATAAGCATCCCTATGATCCCATAGGCTTCTTTTAAGTATTCTAATTTTGAAAAAGAATTGAGTTCTGTTGTATCAATTATCATTTTAGCGATCAACTTCTCCCATAATGATATCTATACTACCTAGTATCGTCATAATATCAGCCAATTTCATTCTTTTAACTAACTGAGGAAGAATTTGCAAATTGATAAAACCCGGCGGGCGGATTTTCCATCTCCAAGGAAAAACGCTTTGATCCCCTATTAGAAAAATTCCTAACTCTCCCTTTGGGGCTTCGACTCTCACATAAAGTTCTTGTTTCGACAATTCAAAAGTAGGAGAGGGTTTTTTACTAATGAATCGATATTCAAAATCATTCCATTCAGGATCCCTTGCTCTATCAAAGCATCGGATTTCTAAATTTTCATAAGGCCCTCCCGGAATTCCTTCTAGAGCCTGTTGAATAATTTTTAAAGATTCCGTCATTTCACTGATTCGGACTAAATAACGAGCTAATGAATCTCCTTCTTTTTGCCACTGGACTTCCCAATCAAATTCGTCGTAACACTCATAACGATCTACTTTACGAAGATCCCATTGTATTCCGGAAGCTCGCAGCATTGGTCCTGATAAACCCCAATTTATTGCTTCCTCTCCGTCAATAATGCCTACCCCTTCCACCCGCTCTAAAAAAATAGGATTTCGCGTAATAAGTTTTTGATATTCAGCAACTCCTGTTAAAAAATAATCACAGAAATCAAAACATTTATCTATCCAGCCATGAGGTAGATCAGCAGCCACCCCTCCGATACGAAAATAATTATGCATCATTCTCATACCGGTGGCAGCTTCGAATAGATCATATATTAATTCTCTTTCTCGAAAAATATAGAAGAAAGGGGTCTGTGCACCAATATCTGCCATAAAGGGACCAAGCCATAATAAATGAGAAGCTATACGACTCAACTCCAACATGATTACTCTAATATAGCTGGCTCTTTTAGGTACTTGAATATTTCCTAATCGCTCTGGTGCATTTACGGTTATTGCTTCAGTGAACATAGTAGCTAAATAATCCCAACGTGTTACATAAGGCAGATATTGTATAATTGTTCGGTTTTCTGCAATTTTTTCCATTCCCCTGTGTAAATAGCCCAGTATTGGTTCACAGTCAATAACATCCTCACCATCTAGAGTAATTATGAGTCGAAGAACACCATGCATTGATGGGTGGTGAGGACCCATATTTACCATCATGAGGTCCTTTCTTTTAACTGGTACATTCATAAGTTTTTCCCCGATTCATTTGTCCATGAGTTGCTGAAAACGAAAAGAAATTCATCAAAATTCAAGATTTAATAAATCAAATAATTAAAGTTCTTCAAATTAATGAGTTTTTAGTTCCCGAATATCCAACCGACCGATTAATTCTTTATAACGTACTTTATTTTTCTTTGACAAATAAGCCAGCAGCCTTTGACGTTTTCCTAGAATTTTCCGTAGACCTCTCTGAGATAAGTAGTCTTTTCTGTGCAATTCCAGATGTGAAGTAAGTCTTCGTATCTTATTGGTGAAATTGAATACTTGAAATTCAACGGATCCCTCTTTTTGCGAAATAGCTGAGATGACTGAATTTTTTACCATAAAACGAAATCTGCCTCCCCTTATCCTTTTTTAAGATATGAATTTTACTAATCAGTAATAATAATAATATTGACCATTTTAATCTGGTATACAGAATTTCATTTGGGACTTCTAATTTTATTAAATAAAACTAATCAATCAACGATCGACTCAATTTTCAATTTCATCGTGGCATTCACAAAATAATAAAATTCAGTTGAGTCCTTTTGATACATCATTGAATTAGTATCATGTATCAGAATAGAATGTAAGACAACGCATGCATTTATCCGTTTCTGTTTGCTTTCATATAACAGATATAGTACAGGATATATAGGAAAAATATACCATTACATTATCCAATTTTAAATAGTGGATACATACGGATCCTTATCATACTGAAACGGCTCCCGTTATTGGTATCAAACCAATAGCGATTTATACAAGCCAAGTCCTCTAATCGGTAATTGGGCCAAAGAAAGAATTTTAATTTAATTAACTTATCTTTATCACGATGTTTGCGTTCATCCAGAACTTGATCGCAATTTTTTATGTTATTCACATTCCAAAATACTGGATTTTTAGTTATACCATTCCTATTCTTTGAATTGAAACAAATTAGAATTCTCAATTCTCTGCGACGTTTAGACGATAAAATATTTTCAGGAATAAGTAAATCATAATGATTTATGTCTCTATTTCCGGCTATTCTTCGATGCCTTGAAATGCATTTTTTAAAATTTTTTTTATCAACATATTTTTTTTTTTCGTATCCTTGATTAATTTGGTGCTTACTCTTCTGAATCGATGAAATACTTATGGTTTGATACATAAGAAATTGTCCATCATTTTTTACAGATAGCCGAATCGGTTCAATGACTAAAATCCCCTTTTTAATCAATTCTGCAAGAGATAAATTTTTCTGAGTCAGCATTATATCTAAACTCATTTCTCCTCCTTGAATAGAAGATATAGTAATTTCTTTTGGATTTATCACTCTAAGCAGAAGACAATATACCTTGATATTATTTAGTATTCTTTGATTTACAGAATCATCCCATCTCAATTGAAAAAGCAAATACTTTTTTAGTAAGAAATTTAGTTCTATTTCTGTATTACTCTTTTTCTTTTTATGTTTTATTATCTTTGATCTTGTATAATCTTTTTCAATATCTTTTTCTTGGTTTGAGAGAACCAACCTAACATCCCCTTGACCTGCGGTTTCTTTTTTTTCTTTATTTTCCAATTTTTTTTCATTCGATGATTTGAAAAAATCTCCTTTTTGTTCTCCCTTGATATTTTCACTAACATTGCCATTTTCAGTAAAGTTTAAAAGAAGTAATTTGATCGGTATGACCCAGGGTTTTTTTTTATATGCATTATAAAGTAGTACAAATTCGGAGAAGAACCAAAGTTCCAGATTCGATATCGGACGATTTAGTATTTCTTCATTCATTCCCATCCAATCAAATCTTTTTTTATTGGATGGGTTGATTTCTTGATCTTGATGAATCGTGATAGATAAAAATTCTTTTTTATCTGTTTTATCAACCTTTTGATAATTACTGGCCTTAGTATTTTTATTACTGTTGGTGTCAATATTGACCCAGGCCTCAATATCGACTTTATTTCTAAGACAAAAATGGAGAATTCTCCAATCAAAATATTTTCTATTCGGATTTTTTTCAAAATCCGTATCCGTAATATTATCTTGTCCTGGATAATTATTGATAAAGATACTTTTCAGCATAGTCAAAAATTTACGTTTATGTGTGTTGGAATTATAAGAAATCTCTTGGTTATTATTTACTTGTAACGGCGATTCATAAATATAGGAATTCTTCTTATCTTCATAATTAATAAATTTATATGATAAAAGATCATATCTATAGTGTTTTTTAAAATTCTTTTTTTTCTTTGGTAATGGATTCGCTTTAGAATCATTTTCTTTTTGATAAGAACTCCCCCTTTTAAAATCTTTATTTTGAGCCATACGACGCGGATTCACTCTATTTCGCCATTTTTGTGGTACTAATCTAGACCATCTAATTTGAGATAAATTGTATTGATAATGACCCCTTAACCAGTTTTTCCATTGATTCGGCCCAGAGTTCAAAAGTTTATTATGTTTTAATTCGGAATGAAATATTCTCTCCACTCCAAAATAATCTTTTATTTCATTCTTAAAAAAAAGAGATGTTCTATCTTGATATTGAAGGACGGATCTTAATTTATACAAGTTAATAACTTGGGTTTGGGATATTTTGTAAAATACATATGCTTGTGACAAGGAGAATAAGTCACAAAAAAAATTTGAATTCTTATTTGAAATTGACTTTATAAAGTCAATTGTATTTTGATTTTTTTTATCAATTCTTTCTTGATTTGTTTCATTATTGTAATTGTAAATGTATTTATTAAGAATTTTTTTTGTTGATTCAAGAAAAATTTGTGTATTGATTCTGGGAATATTACTAATACATAGAAGGATATCCGCGCGGACCCTTTCGCCGAAAAATTTAATAAAAGAATTCGATTTACGGATTAATCGAGTATTTCTTCTTTTTAATATTTGCCAAATGTTTTGGTCGAATCTTTTAGCATTATAATTTTTTTTCTTAGGAATAATATTTATTTCGGAAGTTAGAGATTCCTTTTTCTTGTCTTTTGTAATTTTTATTTTTTCTATTTGATTTCTGATTGTTCTTGTTCTATTAGCCAGGTTTTTTGTTTTTTTTTCAATTAGTGAATAATTTGTCCAATCTGTAGTTGTAGATTGAATTTGAATGGAGGATTCATCAACTGGCCGATTATTATTAATGATTGTCGAATCTTTTTCGTTTTTAGTTTCAATCGATTCATATACTTCTTGTAATCCAAATAATGGAATTCGAGTTTTTTTTGAAAGTTCTTTTATTACTCTTTTTATAAAAAAAGCACGTTTGATAACCCATTTTTTTGTTTCTTTTGAAAATGTTAGAAAGATCTTTTTTTTTTCTTTTAAAACTAGAAAGCCAGTCTTTTTCCATTTTCTAATTTTTTTTTGGAATTCTTTTAAAAGAGGTTCAAAAAAAGAAGGTCGTTTTCGGGGAGAACCAAAAGGAAGTTTCGCTTCCATTCCCCAAATTGTTAAAAAACAAAAATCGGCTTTTTGCCCTTTGTTTTTCATCGGATCTTTATCTGAGGATCCCGGCTTAGACCCGTGCCAGGGTTTCAGACAGAAAGGAAATAGGATTTTAATTTGAATGCCGTCTTTTAACCAGTTTTTTGGAAATTCTGTTTCGGATAATTGAACACCATTATAAGTACATTTAACATACATTTCTCTATTCCAATCTTTGAAATCCTCGGACCATTCAGGAAATTGAAATAATAGCATACGGCCAACATTCTTAGTTATTATCAATGAAGGTAATATAATATATTTTCTAAGAATTGATTGGGTTAATAATAAGAAACCTCTTATTGCTTGAGCAAAGATAATACTATCCCAGGATTCCGCTATTTCTATCCGCGCTTTCTCTTCTTTTTTGTCCACCTCCTTTTTCCCTTTTTCTTTTCTTTCTTCCTCTACATAATCCGAAATTTTGAATTCTGTGTTTTTCCCCACCCAATTTCTAAAAATGAATTTCGCCAGACCCAAGATATCAAAAGAAAAAAAAAAGACTTTGTCTATTCTGTCCAAAAAAAGAGGGGAGTGTGCATTTGCTTGAAACGGTTCCAAAATAGGAGTTTTCCGCCTTTTGGCGCGCACGGAGCCTTTGATTATATTTCGACGAAAATCTGATTGTTGCGAATAACGTATCAAAGATATCTCGTCTGCTTGATCAGGATTATTACTTTCGTTATTATAAGTATTGGGGTTTTGCTGATTATCAGTAAAAATCACTACACGTTTGGCTTTTCTTGAACGAATCTCATTATACCCCGTCGCATCTTCATCCTCTTGGTATTCTAAATCACTGATTAATTTGTATGACCATCGAGGAACTTTTTTATTGATTTCTTTTAGTCCAACAGATTTTTTTCGGGTTATTTGATCGTTGGGATCTTTTATAACTATATTGAATAAAAGTTGTAAAAATTTTGTTTGGTCTTTTGATTTTGAATTGATTCTTCCTTGTTCTGGTTCTGGAAATACAGAAAATTTTTTCAAATGGAAATTTGATGCTGATACTAATTTTCTATCAAGCATATCCATTGCTGTTTTTTGTTCAAATTCTTGATAACCAGTAGCAAGAAGGATACCATGAATCTTATTTATACAAAAAATTTCCATAGAATTTCTTGTGGAAATTTTATTTAGAATTGAAGGGGAAAAATCCAATTGGATTTTTCCCCGATAAGGTCCGTTCAAGAAGGGGTCATATTTTTTAGGCAAGTATTCTTTTTGAGTCTGTTCATTACACAGGTACAATCTAATTCTTTTTTCGAGTACATCTAAAGTAAGAAATCCTCGATCTAGAATTTCTATTCTATTTAGAAATTCATTGCTTAAATGGTTTTCTTTTTGTTTATTGGTATCAATCCAACAATTATTATATAATTCCGCAGAAGGTTTTTTTTTTTCTGTTATAGATAAAAACATCTTTCTTTGGATCATTTCCAAAAAAGTTGACAAACTGGGTGGATATGTAAAAGATATTCGTTGTTTTCCATCACTTCGGCATGTGTAAAAAAAATATTGTGACATTTCGGTTTTTATAGCAGAGTTTTCAAATCGATTATTTTTTATATATCGAAAAGGGCGCTTCCTTTGTTTATAATCGAAAAGAAGAGTCACAAGAGGTTTTTCAAACCAGAAGAGGTTTTTTTCTTCTTTATTTTGAAGTATTTCTAACGTAGAATTTTCTTGATTCCCATCCGGATAAGAAGTTTCATAAACTTGATCCTCCTTTTCTTCCGAAAAAAGGGAAGGAGAAGGATCTTCTTCGGTGGATCCCTCTTGTTCCTCTTTAGTCTCCTTCGTTTCGAAAGTTGTTTCTATTTCTATATCTGTTTCTTCCTCGCTTTCCCCCCTTTCTTTCGTTTCTGAGGTTTCTTTCAGTTTCTTAGTAAGGATGG